GGTTTCTGTTGGTTAAGGCAAACAGGATTCAAGATGCAAGTAAAAAAAAAAATTCAGTAATCCCCCTCAAACTAAAAAAGGGGTAATATTGTCATCTATTTTTTTTGGCGACATGGCCGAGCGGTAAGGCGGAGGACTGCAAATCCTTTTTTCCCCGGTTCAAATCTGGGTGTCGCCTGGTTAACAAAAGACCTGAAACCCCCCTTTTTTGATATAACTCACCGAAATATTCCCCAGCAGAGAGGGCTGCTGATACGCGCTTGATTCGAAGCATATGGAAATTCTCGCAAAGATCCATAACTTTTTGTGTATAGGATTCAAAAAAAATTTTCGTACTATGAAGGGTGTCGGGAAGTCTTGATAGCCCTTCCACTCCTAATGGAATGGGATATTTATTGACTAGGCCATTAGATTGGATAACCAAAGGGGAGTCTAACTGTTAGTTAGTGTGAAGAAACAACTTTTGTCTACAAACTTACGAATGTCTTTAAGTACTCAGATAGTCGATCAATATTTGATTGTCTAATTCAGTTTTTTCCCTTTTTTATGAATGAATTCTGAAGGTTAACAAAAAAATAGGTCTTTTTATTCCCACACGCTGCTATGTTTAGTAAGACTCCCTTGTCCACAGGGATCGTTGCATATTTTGCTTGTACTTAATTTTTCCCAATTCTATTTTCTTAAATAAAATAAAAATTTCTTATCTTATTAAGTGCGTTTATTGGATTGGTTCATTAAATAAAGAATTGGGGGTAAGAATTCCCTTTTGACTATGCACCCTGGATTTCACTATTATTAGTGAACAAGAATGGAATAATTCCTTCGTATTCATAGAGATAGGGGACATAATTCACATGGATATAGTAAGTCTCGCTTGGGCTGCTTTAATGGTAGTCTTTACATTTTCCCTTTCACTCGTCGTATGGGGGAGAAGTGGACTCTAGAAGTACTATGAATGTAATTGCGATAAGGAATCAAACTTTATCAATTGTTTTATAGATCATTCTACAAAGCATTTTGTTTGAACTTTAATTAGAACGAAAAAAAAAGAAAAATGTCAATCAAACAAATATTTCAATGATTCCCACGTTTGTATTTCGGAAGGGGATACATATAGTAAGAAATTTTCATTTTCCTAACTTCTCTATTTTGCCCAAGGGCTCTTATCTATCAGACTTTCTTATCAGATTTATATTATATCAAGACAATGAGGAACAACAGACCCCTTCTTATTGTTTGTTATTTTTTGGCGATTAAAAAAGGCATTCTGTTATTAATATTAAATTAAGCGAATGCGCACTTTCTAGGGTAAATATACATAGTGGTTCTTCAACAAGATACTACGCATAAGAAAATCTTGCCCCGGGCGAGTCACGTATTGTGTACTCGCCGCTTGCTTTATTGCTGTATAAATTTGATTTAGGCTTTATCAACGTCGACGCATTTCATATCATGGTTCAAGTGTTACAAATTTGTAGGGTTTACTACTCCTTTTCAGAATTGGAAGAAGTTCCTATACTCCTTTCTTCTAGTGCTTCAATCAAATACTTTTTTAGGGATGCTAAAAAACAAAAGATGACCGGCTTTTTTTTTATTAAATTGCCCGTAGACTTTTTACTTCTTTGATTTTCTTTTTTGCGATAGATACTGGGATTTCGATTTGAAAGAATCCGAAATCTCGGAATTCAAGCAAGAGTTACCCCCCCCCCCCTTTTTTTTATTTCGGATTGATCGGAATCAATACACAATACAAATCAAGAAAAAAATGTAGCAAAGCAATAGACCTGGGGCCCTATCTATCTTCATATTGATAGAATTATATGAAGATAGAATTATATGAAGATAGATATTGTAGAAGATTGCTTTATATTTAATATTTATTAAGCCTGGATCTTTATAGAGTACAACTTTATACACTACAAAACCGCAAATCTACTAGATAATGTTGTAGATGGTAGAAAGAAATATATTAATCTTTCTACCATATTCTAAAATCTTATAGAATACTGTTTATTCTAGCCTGCGCATTTTATTGAAGATTTAAGTAAGAACCGAAATTGGAATCCTTTTTTTCTTAAAAAATTATCAGTGCTAAAGACATAAGAAGTCAAGTTTCATTTAGATTAATTGTTTTGACTGACTGTTTTTACATATATGATAAGTAAAAAAGCAGTAGGAACTAGAATGAAGAGTGCAGTAGCAATAAATGCGAGAATATTTACTTCCATAATTTCAGTGGTTTTTAATTCGCAATAACTCGGGATTTAATCCCATAGAGATAATCAAAATCTCGCCTGTAAATTCAACGGGATGAATTATATCTCGCTGATATTGAATCCCATCAATATTATGAATAACATGAACAACAATATCTGGGCTATCAAATTACTTCGCCATCGCGAATTTAAATGTAATAGTATAACATAGGCAGATCCTTTATCCATACTCAATAGAAAATTGAATTCGTAATCGACTCAAGAAATCTTTTTCTTTTTTATTCTGTTACATTCTTTCTACAACCTACCGGCTTCCTTGTACAATCATCGGATGAAGTATCATCTGACCATTTTCCATTTACATTGCATTGATAACAAACCCCCCAAAAATAACAACAATAGAAGTAAAACGAAAAGGGGGCGAGAGTTAAACTCGAAACTCCTATTTTTTTATGATATAATTTTCTTTTTCTTGTAAGAAAAAGAAAATTGTGAAAAAGCCAACGGTATAGTATAAAGGATCTAATCTTCTATAAAAACCTTTCATTTTTTTAGGCTTTATTCTTTTTTCGATAGCACCTTTACTTGAACTTTCTAATAAGAATAAGATAAAAAGAAAAACTATTCTTCATTACCTCACAAATAACACTAATAAGAGTAAGGGGGGGTGCTTTCTTTTTTTAATATTCTCTTTTCTTAGCTTAGTATTAGCATATATTAAAAAAACTTCGGTGTAAAATTTGAATGAGATAATAGATTTTTAAAAATGAGTTAGTTTGAGTTATTGAGACTACAAAAAATCGGAACTAGAAGGGGGGAGATTTTTCATTGTGAATCTGAGAAGTCTTTTTCGGGGTAACTCAGATTCCATTTTGGGGTGTACAAGAAATGAATTCTAGTTGTGTTGTGTATGTGCTCCCGAGAACTGATACTCTATTCCATTAGATAGAGGCAATAAATTGAAAGACCAGACCCAGTACGCTATCCCTTGGAATCCTGAATATGATGTTCCCAATAATTGGACTAATCCAATTATACCTCTCTCCCACCAATAGTTACTCGTTGAAGTAAGAAAAATTTATATATTTGTGTGAGGCGAAATAACGAAAAAAGAAAAAATTCCTATTGCGAATGACTTAAATTCTATTCATCTCATTGTGCCTCTTTTGTCATAAAATGAAAATGGAGAGGTGAGTTGATGTATTTATTGGATCCGTCGGGACTGACGGGGCTCGAACCCGCAGCTTCCGCCTTGACAGGGCGGTGCTCTGACCAATTGAACTACAATCCCAGGGAAATAAGGTCTACCGCATCCATATTTTTATGATTTAATTCAAACCCAGTTAAAAATATTTCGCGTTGTAACCGAGACACGAGTAATATAGTGATATCCACCCACATAATTATGCACTTTCCTTTTTAGTGAGACCGACACGAATTACTAGTGATTCTTTCCTTATTTCTAAATCGATTGAGCATCAATTTTTCAATATTTCAATAAAAAAGATTTCTTTTCTCGTTTCCTTCGGCTGTCTTTTTTATACTTACAGATCTTTCTACTTACAGATACTGATATGAATCTAGATCGGAATTTTTTGTTCCAAAAAATCGAGCAAACCAAATAAAACAAATACAAGTAGCGGCATGTATATCAAAAAATGGAATTCTTGGGCCGAGCTGGATTTGAACCAGCGTAGACATATTGCCAACGAATTTACAGTCCGTCCCCATTAACCCCTCGGGCATCGACCCAGAAAAAATCACTTCTATTTTCAATTTTAGGCTTATTGATAATGCACGATCAACTTGCTTTTGTAGTACCCTACCCCCAGGGGAAGTCGAATCCCCGCTGCCTCCTTGAAAGAGAGATGTCCTGAACCACTAGACGATGGGGGCATATGTGTCCGACCGCCATCAGACTATGAGCATAGTATCAACAGTTTTTCGAAATTGTCAATAGAGTCAATAGAATGTAAGAATATGATTCGATCAAAGGGATCATTTCGCCCTTCATGATTCCATAGAGTTTTTTGATTCGTCATTCCTATTTATTCGAATAGAAGTCGAATTTTTTCATTTCAAAACTGAAAATCGAATATCTAAGAAAATTCTATCTCAATTAAATAAATATGAAAAAAAGGTCTCGATTAACTAGAATACTATATTAAATATTAATACGATAGATATTATATATAATAGAAATATATTATTAATATTTAATATAAATTATAAATCAAAATAGAATAAGATATAGAATCTAAATATATATTATTAATGTAATAATATAAAAATCAAAATAGAATAATATAAAAAACTTTCAACACCATTTCTTCTACTTCCGTGATTCATTTTTTTAAGCCGAAATACGTCTTCGTAGTAAAGCAGAAAATTGATAAAGGAGAAATCCGGGATGAGAAAGGGGATCAAAAAAATTTCGGAAATTCTTTTTTATGGATTAAGGGGACAAATTGAACTTCTCCATCACATGATTTAATGAAATATCGTGGATTTATGTCAAATTGGTAGGTACATGTCTCAAGTTATTTTTGTTCAGAGGGATCAATTTAAGAAAAGAAATGAGGGTCGGCTTGGTTCATTGAAGTGATAGTTTTAAAAGATCAAAAAAACGTTTGATCCAAGACTCGACAGTAAATCAACTTTATCATTCCGAAAAGAGCCACCCACCCCATTTACTTTCTTTATTATATAGTATAGTCTATAATAACATATTATGTAATATAGGGAGAGAGATTTTTTATCCGCATAGTGACTCATTCAGGAATT